TATATTCTATATATATAAATAGAATAAATATAAGATTCTAAATTAGAAGATTCTAAATAGAAAGAAGATTAAAATAAAAATAGAATATTATAGAAATATTCTAAATATAAAATAAAAGATATAAAAGAAAAAAAAAATATAGAATATAAAAATAGAAAATAAAGAGAAAAAATGATGAAGACAATAAACCATTGTTATGTTTCCATATTAAAGTAAAGTATAGTACTTCATTTTTTTTCTTTATCTTAATGCCCATTGGTGTTCCAAAAGTACCTTTTCGGAGTCCTGGAGAGGAAGATGCAGCTTGGGTTGACGTATAGTGCGACTTGTCAGACAAGATTGGTCATATGGTATTTCCCCGTTATCTCCCCCGATCGAGTATTCTCTGTTTCGCCCAATCCAATAAATATATATTCAATATTGTATTGATTGAACCATAAAGAATTCGGAGCGTGAAGCACAATAATTCCTATTTCGGATCCATATTATCAATTATAAAATAATTGATGGTTTACTTGAACTGATAAAATAAAGTATACAGGCTCCGTTCAGAGAATACAAAATTGGAAATGGTAAGAGTCAAAGTAATAGAATGGGAATGTAAATGTAGTAATATAAATAATAAATCTTAAAGAAAAAAGAATATAAAAATAAAATCGAAATTTCATTAAATTTTTAATAAATTATGAAATTCATTAGTAATTAAATAGAATATAACTTACTATAATAGAATATATTATGTAGAATATATGATGATTACACGATTACTGCTTGTATCATAGACTCTTATTATACTTACTATAGGTATAATATAAAAAGGCCTACCAATGGAGTAGTATGATGAATACATCGAATATTTTTTTGAAAGGTATGAAACAATTGAAAAAAAAAAAGAAGTGGTACTGGACATTTGACCTATATGCGCAAATGGAATTCGGGCAAATCTTCCCCGGAGTAGAACAAGAACCTAAAAGAATTGAAAGGGCCCATTAAGGAACAAGAAAATTACATCGTAATTTGAATTTCGATGAAACAATACATCAATGAGAGGTTAGTTAAATAAGTTCATAAAATTCTTTTTGATTTTCTATATTTTTATATATTATAGAATATAGGGCAGGGTAAAGAGAGCAAAACTCATGTAAAAAAAAAAAAGAAATAGGATTGGAATCCAAACATTGATTTTTTTTCGCAATTCTTTCGAACCGTATGCATCCAAAGATGCACGTACGGTTCCTCAGGGATACAATTTTGCCCTAATCAACCGACTTCATCGAGAAAGATTACTTTTTTTAGGCCAAGAGGTTGATAGCGAGATCTCAAATCAACTTATTGGTCTCATGGTATATCTAAGCATAGAAGATGATACTAGAGATCTTTATTTGTTTATAAATTCTCCAGGCGGATGGGTAATACCAGGAATAGCCATTTATGATACTATGCAATTTGTGTCACCGGATGTACATACAATATGTATGGGATTAGCCGCTTCAATGGGATCTTTCATTCTGGTCGGAGGAGAAATTACCAAACGTCTAGCATTCCCTCACGCTTGGCGCCGATGAGTTTTTTATTTGAGAAAAACAAGAATCCTATGCCTTCGCTGTATCGAATATGAATCAAAGAAAGAATAAGTAATAATAGCATGGCACTTCGAGTTCGATATGAACAAACCATTATTGTTTTTTTTCTAACATGAGATTTTGTATCGAGATAGTAGTATGAAAGAAGGGTTATTCCCAATTTGATTTTATGTGTCAAGCAAGAGTCAATTTCAGCGTCACAAACCATTATTCTTCCACACCAGAAGTCTTTTTCTTCTTTTTATGTTATGAGAGAAAGAGTAAAAAAAAAAATGGAAAAAATCATTTTCTACTTCTTGGATCATATCAAAAATAAACTTTGGGATTGCTAAATCACAGACGAGATAAATATATAAAGCAACAGAACCATCATAGTATCTTTTTAACTAATACGAAAGGAAGGGTGGTAAATGGATCGATTTGGATCGGATAGGTTCTATTTATTTTTTTCGATATTTGATAGAATCGCTTCTATCGAAATTCCATTGCAGAGCCGTATGCAATGTACAAAAGATGCCCGTACGGTTGTTTAATTCTATTTTTATTTTTTATTGTTATTTGGATTCCCCCTTACTTTAACCCAATCGTGCGATATATAGATAGAAGAACCATTCATGATGTTATATCAATATCATCAGGGTTATGATTCACCAACCTGCTAGTTCTTTTTACGAGGCACAAGCAGGGGAATTTATCCTGGAAGCAGAAGAGCTATTGAAGCTTCGCGAAACTCTTACAAAAGTTTATGTACAAAGAACGGGCAACCCTTTATGGGTTATATCCGAAGATATGGAAAGGGATGTTTTTATGTCAGCAACAGAAGCCCAAGCTCATGGCATCGTTGATCTTGTAGCAGTCGAAAATGATAATACTGGGGATTCTATATAAATATATGAATTCCTTTTAAAAATTCGAATTTTCCGTGTGAATAGAAATTATTCATAATCATCAAACATCAGGTTAAGATCAATCTAAACCAACCCGCTCTATTCTATATAGAATGAGATTTTATAGACACGCCATGCCAACCATTAAACAACTTATTAGAAACGCAAGACAGCCAATAAGAAATGTCACGAAATCTCCCGCTCTTCGAGGATGTCCTCAGCGTCGAGGAACATGTACTAGGGTGTATGTGCGACTCGTTCAGTTCAGACCATGAGTGTTGAAAAATGAAAAAATTTTTTTGACCACTACCGATGAATTAGGATAGATATAGTGGAATACGGCCATTTAATTGACTAGTATCTAAAAATGAAGATCTATAATCTACCTAATTATGTTATTAATTTATGGTTTCTATTGGTGCAAATCCAATCACTCCTTTTGAGATGATAAGAAATTCTCCATTGGTAACAAATAGTTATCCATTAAGCGGAGGAAAAAGGTTATGCTCCTATTCTTTTTCTTGAAAAAACGGACTAACAGGGTCAGCTACCTTAGCCAACTTTCAGAATTAAATGCCGTCACTGTATGGATAGCGTTTTTTGTGAAAGGGACTATTACTTTATAATTAGAATTGAAAAAAGAATTCTAATTGAAAAATGGATGGGTAGAGCCAAAGAGTGTGAACTATACAAGTTCATGATAAAATTTGATGAAATGAAATAAGAGGCTCCGGTGTATAGAGAGGACCTCACCGTTTTAGAAGTTGCCATAGAAACGATGGAACCCACTATTCTTTTTCATTTAGTAGCAGTTGAATTTAGTATTTCCAGGCGAGATACTTTGAAGAAAGAAAAAATCGTGGTCGGGAAGGTCATAGTCGCAAAAGCCATTGGAATTTATATTTTATATATTGGAAGAATCCGTTTTGTTATTAATCGACCGGAGGAAAAGGATGACTGAAAGAAGAGAAATCAATTAGTTATTCAAGAAAGTTTCATTTGGATTCAATGACCAGAGTTAAACGAGGATATACAGCTCGAAGACGTCGAAAAAAGATTCGTTTATTTGCATCAACCTTTATGGGGGCTCATTCAAGACTTACTCGAACGACTACTCAACAAAGAATGAGAGCCTTGGTTTGCTCTCATCGAGATAGGAGCAGGAAAAAGAGAGATTTTCGTCGTTTGTGGATCACTCGGATAAATGCGGTAACTCGTGAGGATAGGCTATTCTACAGTTATAGCCTATTCATCCACAATCTGTACAAGATACAATCGCTTCTGAATCGTAAAATACTTGCGCAAATAGTCCTATCAAATAAGAATTGTTTTGATATTATTTCAAATAAAATAATCAATCAAAACTAAAAAAAAAAATACAAATTAAATAAATAAAGGAATAAAAGAATCTTAATTATTATACAGGAAACAAGAATGATTGAAACAGGATTTCCCGGAGAATGGACTCCGGGAAGATATAAGAAAAAGAAATTAATATTTGAGTAGTAGGAATAAACGAACATCTTTCAAGAAAAAAAGATTTCTTCCTCATTTTTCGTTTTTTATAATTTATAATATATAATACAAGAATAAAATCTATATTCTAGTTTTTTTGAGCAAAACATTAATATGAGCTTGAGTTCCGATTGGAGTATATCTATTTATTTTTGGTTATAGGACCAGTAGTTCTAGGAATCAACTCCATTCTATCCAATTGTCTCTCAGTATTACGAAAAGGTAACAAAGATAAAATACGAGCTTGTTTTATAGCAATAGTAATTAATCGTTGTTGTTTCAAGGTTAACCTATTTGTCCGTCTAGATAAGATTTTTCCTTGTTCACTAAGAAATCGACTAATTAAACTCATGTTTCTATAATCGATTTGATCCCCCGATCCGATTGGGGGTAAACGCCTACGAAAAGATCGCTTGGATTTACGAAAAGGTTTTTTGGATTTATCCATGGTTTGCTTATTCCTTGTTTGTTTATTCCTTCTATATAAAAGAATCTATAAAATAGAATCCTATTTTTTTTTTATTCATTTAAGATTCGAGCAAAATAGGATTTGATTTGTATTAATTTGTATTATATATGTTAAGATGTAAAGTTCTTACTCTTCCCGCTACTTGGAAAAATCACACATGCATTCCGTTCCATCTATTTCTTTATTTCCCCATGAATTGTATACTTTTGACAATAGCGACAAAATTTTCTAAATTCTAGTCGATTGGGTGTATTGTGTCGATTCTTTTGAGTAATATATCTAGAAATGCCCGGCAATTCTTTTTCTTTATTGACACCCTTTCGAACACAACAGGTACATTCCAAAATCACTATAATTCTAATATCTTTACCCTTGGCCATGAACCTCCTTTTCATTTTGGATCGACTTAACTTTAGAACTCTCTTCATTTTCTTTTTGATCCGAACCAAATAAAAAAAAAAAAGAATCGATATCTATACTATAGTAATAAAAGTTACTAACTAGAAATGAAATTTGTAAATATTTCTTATTATAATTCGGACGACATAGAATTACTATTAATTACTATAATATTAACTACTATAACTATAAAGAAAAAGAGTCATATTCGTTAATATAAGAATATTCAGAATATCGTAATAATTAATTAATACAATTTTTTCTAACTATGAATTATTCCTATCCTAATCTCAGTATTTTCTTCTTTCTTTTCTATGTTAGAATTTCGTGGAACCGCCCCTAGACTGGATCCACATTTCCATTTCTTTTTCCAAAAATTCTATCGTAGATTCACTATATTTGAACTGAGGTTCAAGAAACTCTTTCTCTTTTTTTTAGGATAGGAAAGAAAAAGGGAGCGAAATTGGAACCATGTTACGTAGAATTGTATCTAAAATATTCTTCATTTTTTCACAGATCAATACAAGAATTCAATCAGGATTAAAAAAAGGGGAATGACAAGGCATCTGGAAATAAACGATTAATTTCTATCAATAGACCTGCTAAAGACCCAAACCATAGAGTGGTTAGCACAGGTGCCGTTGAGAGATATGTTTTTATATCTCGCATTGAAAATCCTCCTTATTCTTTTTTTTTCTTATTTATTTTTATTGTATATTGTAATACATATATAGTTTCTAATACATAGATCATAGATAACCCGATATTCTCGTTCAAGATCGTTTGTTTTTTCTTGAAACGAAATTCGAATTAGGAATTAATAACTAAAATGCATATGTACAATGATCCAGCAGATTCCTTTTTGCCACCCCCTAAAAAAAAATGACAAGAACATTCTCTACCTATCTATATAGGTGATAGAGCAAAAAATAAGGATGTGGAAAACAAGATATGGATTTTATACAATATTTTATACAATGATACTGTACAACAATTTTTAAAAGGGATGTAGCGCAGCTTGGTAGCGCGTTTGTTTTGGGTACAAAATGTCACAGGTTCAAATCCTGTCATCCCTACCTACTCTTTCTCCTATGGACAGTTATGAGGAATTCATTGAGTAAGATCGGGAATTTTTGGACATAATCTTTCATTTGTACATACTATATCCTCGGGGGTAAAAAAAATTCTTAATCGTATCTACTGTTATAGGATATAAGAAAGCGCTCTTAGTTCAGTTCGGTAGAACGCGGGTCTCCAAAACCCGATGTCGTAGGTTCAAATCCTACAGAGCGTGATTCCGTTTATGTTATGTTTAATTACAATGAAATAACTTAACAAAACAAAGTAGAATTGCAACTTCAGATTGACCTCCTACAAAGAGGAGGTCAATCAAAAAAAGAGATGTTACTTAATCAAAGATCCAACTGATCACCGCGCCTGTATTGTAAATATGCAGTTACAAATAATCCTGTTAAAGTAATAGGAATTAAACCTAAGACGATTCCAAATAGAAAAACTTCAATCATTTCAATTTGTTTTAGGGAATAAAAAGAGAGGTAATATCTATCCCTAAATATTAATCTGAATTATCCGTGAATCTCAATGACCAGGAATTGTCAATTAACGGGGGAAGGAACCATAGAATACTTTAAATGAAATATTCTGAGAAGCTTTGATTTTTATTTTTTGAAATTGTTTATTGAATTTCATTCATTTCAAATAAGTCGTATCTTGTTCAAACCAATAAATAGAGCTGGGGTTATAGTTGAAGCAGCCAGTAAAAAACCAAAATAACTAGTTAGAATAGGCATGAAAGAACTAAATTAGATATGTTCTTTTACTACATATATGAATAAAACATTTACCTAAGTCTCAATCCAGATACAACGGTAATAAAAACTAATTTAAAGAATTCGTTTAGTTCCAATTGAAAGTTCTTGTCCATCCGTCATTATAGACGTATACTAATAAAAATAAAAATATTCAAAAAATTATTGAATATTTTTATTTTATTTCTTTATTTGAATTTTATTTCGGGCCAACTCGATTCAAAGAAGAGTAACTTCTATTACCCCTTTAGGTTCTATATTCTTTCCCCATCTTTGTTTTATATTGTAGTTCCATAAGGAAAGAACTCCTTGAGGAGATCTAATGTAACAACAGTTGCATCACCAATATGGATTCCAACGATATCTTTTTTTTTTATTTGATAAAAAAAAAAGAATGATAAGAAATATGAAATATAATTATAATATATTAATTCCAATTAACCACTGAAAAAGTAAAGAATTAAATAGATAGGGATAGTAATAAAAATTTCCATTTCTAATAATTACTATTTAGAATAGTAATAATAGCTTCACTTTAGAAGTTAAAAGTGAAATAGTATTCTTTTAATCATGATATCTCTCATTAATTATTAGAGCCCATCTATTCAAGATCTTTCCTTTCTATTCCTATGATGAATCCACTAATATAAACCTTACTTAATCTTAATCTTATATTATAAGGAAAGAAAAGACATTTATACATATACAAGGAAAATATAGCAATAGCATTACCTTTCGGTAATGATCTAGGCTGCGTTGCTGCGCTAGAGGAAGGATAGCTATACTGATTCGGTCTACTTTAAATACACCTTTGGTAC